GCCCCCGTAGCTTAAATTAAAGCATGGCACTGAAGATGCTAAAATGAGCCCTCGTAAGCTCCGAGGACACAAAGGCCTGGTCCTGACTTTACCTTCAGTTTTGACTAAACTTACACATGCAAGTCTCCGCGCACCAGTGAGAATGCCCTTGTTCCCCTGATGAGGACAAGGAGCTGGCATCAGGCACGCCTCACGGCAGCCCAAGACGCCTTGCTTAGCCACACCCCCAAGGGAATCCAGCAGTGATAAACATTAAGCTATGAGCGAAAGCTAGACTTAGTTAAAGTCAAGAGAGCCGGTAAAACTCGTGCCAGCCACCGCGGTTATACGAGAGGCTCAAATTGATGATTAACGGCGTAAAGAGTGATTAAAGGTGTGAAATAACTAAAGCCGAACCCCCCTTAGGCTGTTATACGCTTCTAGGGGTGTGAAGTCCCAAAACGAAAGTAGCTTTAAACCCAGCCCCTTGAACTCACGACAGCTAAGAAACAAACTGGGATTAGATACCCCACTATGCTTAGCCTCAAACTTTGGTAGCAAGATACAAATGCTGCCCGCCAGGGGACTACAAGCACTAGCTTAAAACCCAAAGGACTTGGCGGTGCCTCAAACCCATCTAGAGGAGCCTGTTCTATAACTGATAATCCTCGTTAAACCTCACCACTCCTTGTTATTTCCGCCTATATACCGCCGTCGCCAGCTCACCTTGTGAAAGATGAATAGTGAGCTCAATGGGGATACCCCAAAACGTCAGGTCGAGGTGTAGCGAATGGAGTGGGAAGAAATGGGCTACATTTTCTGACCACAGAATACTACGAAAAATGTCATGAAACATGACGTACAGAAGGTGGATTTAGCAGTAAAGAGAAAGCAGAGTGTTCTCTTGAAATTGGCTCTGAGGCGCGTACACACCGCCCGTCACTCTCTTCACCAGTCAAGCGACAGACATATTTAATAAGACTGCAGACTACCTAGAGGAGACAAGTCGTAACATGGTAAGTGTACCGGAAGGTGCACTTGGAATAATTGGAACGTAGCTAAATCAAAGCATCTCCCTTACACCGAGAAGACATCTGTGAAACTCAGGTCGTTCCAAGCTGAATAGCTAGCTTGAACATCTAAGTAAAACAGAACCTATAAATACCCATCTAATTAACATATAAACAAAACATTTACCCTCCCCAGTATAGGTGATAGAAAAGGAACAATTAAGCAATAGAAAAAGTACCGCAAGGGAAAGCTGAAAGAGAAGTGAAACAACCCGTTAAAGCATAAGAAAGCAGAGATTAATTCTCGTACCTTTTGCATCATGATTTAGCAAGTACAATCAAGCAAAGAGAACTTCAGTTTGAAACCCCGAAACTAGACGAGCTACTCCGGGGCAGCCTATGTAGGGCCAACCCGTCTCTGTGGCAAAAGAGTGGGAAGACCCCCGAGTAGAGGTGATAAACCTATCGAGCCTAGTTATAGCTGGTTGCTTAGGAAATGAATATTAGTTCAGCCCTACTTGTTCCCCGATCACATTTATGTATAAGAATAAGAGTTACCCGTAGGAGTTAGTCAAAGGAGGTACAGCTCCTTTGAAAAAGAACACAACCTTGACAGGAGGATAAAGATCATAACAAATTAAGGTAACTTCCTCAGTGGGCCTAAAAGCAGCCAACTGTTTGTAGAAAGCGTTAAAGCTCAGGCAGATCGCCTCCCACAATTTCGACATCAAATCAAAATCCCCTAGTGTTACTAAGCCATTCTATGACCCATAGAAGAGATAATGCTAAAATGAGTAATAAGAAGGACTGACCTTCTCCCTGCGCACCTGTATGTCAGATTGGACCAACCACTGATAAATACCGAACCCCTTAATAGAGGGCATCATTTTACAATGAATAAAGATCGAGGAAACCCAATGAAATAAATCGTTGACCCAACACAGGAGCACAAAAAGGAAAGACATAAAGAGAGAGAAGGAACTCGGCAAACCCGAGCCTCGCCTGTTTACCAAAAACATCGCCTCCTGCTAAAAAAGAAGTATTGGAGGTCCCGCCTGCCCAGTGACAAAAAGTTAAACGGCCGCGGTATTCTGACCGTGCTAAGGTAGCGTAATCACTTGTCTTTTAAATGAAGACCCGTATGAATGGCATCACGAGGGCTCAGCTGTCTCCTCTCTTTAGTCAATGAAATTGATCTGCCCGTGCAGAAGCGGACATGATAACATAAGACGAGAAGACCCTATGGAGCTTAAGACAAAGGGCCAACCATGTTAAACTACTAGTAAACCGACCGGGTTAAGAAGTAATCAAGCTCTGTGGTACATGGCCGGAATGTCTTCGGTTGGGGCGACCTCGGAGGAAAACCAAGCCTCCGCGTGGAATGGGGGTAATGACCTTCCCCTAGAACTAAGAACCACAAATCTAAGTAGCAAAAATTTTGACCATTAATGACCCGGAATAAATCCGATCAACGAACCAAGTTACCCTAGGGATAACAGCGCAATCCCTTCCCAGAGTCCATATCGACGAAGGGGTTTACGACCTCGATGTTGGATCAGGACATCCTAATGGTGCAGCCGCTATTAAGGGTTCGTTTGTTCAACGATTAAAGTCCTACGTGATCTGAGTTCAGACCGGAGAAATCCAGGTCGGTTTCTATCTATGACGTAACTTCTCCTAGTACGAAAGGGCCGGAGCAGTGGGGCCCCTGCCAAAAGCAAGCCTCTCCCCCACCTGGTGAAAACAAATAAAACAGGTAAAGGGGCACACCAAGTCAACCGAAAATAACGAAACACTAAGGTGGCAGAGCCTGGTAATTGCAAGAGGCCTAAGCCCTTTCATCAGAGGTTCAAGTCCTCTCCTTAGTTATTACTACCCTTATCACTCATATTCTCAACCCTCTAGCCTACATTGTACCTGTACTACTAGCCGTGGCATTTTTAACTCTACTGGAGCGGAAAGTGCTAGGATATATGCAACTTCGTAAAGGGCCCAATGTGGTAGGACCTTACGGCCTCCTCCAGCCTATCGCAGACGGGGTCAAGTTGTTCATTAAAGAGCCAGTCCGACCATCGACCTCGTCCCCTTTTCTTTTTCTTGCCACCCCCATGATGGCCCTAATGCTTGCCCTGACCCTATGGGCTCCTATGCCTATCCCCTATCCGGTTGTGGACCTTAACTTAGGGATTCTTTTTGTCCTAGCGCTTTCCAGCCTAGCGGTATACTCAATTTTAGGCTCAGGATGGGCCTCCAACTCCAAATATGCATTGATTGGGGCGCTACGAGCTGTAGCCCAAACCATCTCCTACGAAGTGAGCTTAGGACTTATTCTACTCTCAGCTATTATTATCACGGGGGGTTTCACCCTTCAGACATTTAATGTAGCGCAAGAGTCAACATGACTGGTAGCCCCCGCATGGCCTCTAGCGGCCATGTGATATGTGTCAACACTTGCGGAGACGAACCGAGCCCCCTTTGACCTAACGGAGGGGGAGTCGGAGTTAGTTTCGGGGTTTAACGTGGAGTATGCCGGGGGACCATTTGCCTTGTTCTTCTTAGCCGAGTATTCTAACATTTTGTTAATAAACACCCTTTCTGCAGTCTTATTTTTAGGCGCACTCCATATTCCCTTATACCCAGAACTCACGGCAATAAACTTGATGACCAAGGCCGCCTTATTATCCGTATTATTCTTATGGGTCCGGGCTTCATACCCACGATTCCGCTATGACCAGCTTATGCACCTGGTGTGAAAGAACTTCTTACCAATCACCTTGGCTTTGCTTATGTGACACATGGCTCTTCCAATTGCCATGGCGGGCCTGCCACCACAGACCTAAGCATGGGGAAACATGCCTGAATGCAAAAGGACCACTTTGATAGAGTGGCTAATGAGGGTTAGACTCCCTTTGTTTCCTAGAAAGAAGGGACTTGAACCCATCCTCAAGAGATCAAAACTCTTGGTGCTTCCACTACACCACTTCCTAGTAAAGTCAGCTAATGAAGCTCTCGGGCCCATACCCCGAGAATGTTGGTTAAAATCCTTCCTTTGCTAATAGCACCCTACGTACTTAGCATCCTGATATTCAGCATAGGCCTGGGAACCATGTTAACCTTCGCTAGCTCTCATTGGTTTATAGCATGAATAGGCCTAGAAATTAACACTCTGGCCATCATCCCCTTAATAGCCAAATCACATCACCCCCGCGCCACAGAAGCCACCACTAAATACTTTATTATTCAAGCCGGGGCCGCGGCTCTAATTCTGTTTGCATCCGCCACAAACGCCTGGATGACGGGGGAATGGGATATTAAACAGCTAACTGACCCTTTGGCCACCAACATGGTTATACTAGCCCTTGCACTGAAACTAGGCCTAGCCCCCTTACATCTCTGAATACCAGAAGTATTGCAAGGAATGACCCTAACCACGGGCCTTATCATCGCAACCTGACAAAAGCTGGCCCCAATGGCCTTAGTCTATCAAATTGCGCCCATGGTCAGCCCCACGCTCCTTGTGGCCCTCGGGGTTGCCTCAGCATTGGTAGGAGGCTGGGGGGGCATCGATCAGACCCAGCTGCGTAAACTGTTGGCATACTCCTCAATCACCCACATGGGGTGGATAATTATTGTCCTTAAGTTTATGCCTGGCCTCATGCTTCTTAATCTCCTCATCTACATCTTAATGACCTCAACCGTGTTTGTTGCACTAAAGGAGCTTTCGGCCACCAAAATTAATGCCCTAGCTTTAGCTTGAACAAAGGCCCCCACTTTGACGGCTTTGCTCATATTAGCAATCTTGTCCTTGGCCGGGCTGCCTCCCCTTACGGGCTTCATACCGAAGTGACTTATCCTTCAAGAACTTGCCAATCAGGACCTTCCTTTAGTTGCAACACTCATAGCAATGACAGCACTCCTATCCCTGTTTTTCTACACACGAATATGCTATGCCATGACACTTACCATCTCGCCGGGGACTAACAGCAGCTACACAACTTGGCGTCTTTACAAGGCACGAAAGCACCTCCCCCTTGCCCTTATCACCACTGGCACGCTTACGCTGCTGCCCTTGACCCCCGCAATGACAACAATGCTCTAAGAACTTAGGATAGGACTCAGACCAAAAGCCTTCAAAGCTTTAAGCAGGAGTGGAAATCTCCTAGTTTTTGATAAGGCTTACGGGGGTTTAACCCATATATTATGAATGCAACTCAGACACTTTAATTAAGCTAAAGCCTTAATAGGTGGGAGGGCTTCGATCCCTCGAAATCCTAGTTAACAGCTAAGCGCTCTAGCCAGCGAGCATCCACCTAGTCTTCCTTCCGCCGAAAGGGGACCAAGGCGGAAGGAAGCCCCGGCAGGTGTTAGCCTGCGTCTTCAGATTTGCAATCTAACGTGTCTTCACTACAAGGCTTGGAAAGAAGAGGAATTGAACCTCTGTTTATGGGACTACAGCCCACCGCTTGAACATTCAGCCATCTTACCTGTGGCAATCACTCGCTGATTTTTTTCTACTAATCACAAAGACATTGGCACCCTTTATTTTGTATTCGGTGCTTGGGCAGGGATGGTGGGGACCGCTTTAAGCCTCTTAATCCGAGCTGAGCTGAGTCAACCCGGAGCCTTTTTGGGGGACGACCAAATCTACAACGTCATTGTTACCGCACACGCCTTCGTAATAATCTTTTTTATGGTCATACCAATCATGATCGGAGGATTTGGAAACTGGCTGGTACCCCTAATGATTGGGGCCCCGGACATGGCATTCCCACGAATAAACAACATAAGTTTCTGACTTTTACCGCCTTCATTCCTTCTCTTGCTATCTTCTTCAGGAGTTGAAGCAGGGGCAGGAACAGGATGAACAGTGTACCCACCGCTCGCTGGGAACCTAGCCCACGCCGGAGCATCCGTAGACCTAACCATTTTCTCTCTACACTTGGCAGGTGTTTCATCAATCCTAGGGGCCATTAACTTTATCACCACAATTATTAATATGAAGCCCCCGGCCATCTCACAATACCAGACCCCCTTATTTGTATGGTCTGTATTAGTTACTGCAGTGTTACTGCTTCTATCACTTCCAGTGCTAGCCGCAGGGATCACTATACTGCTTACAGACCGAAACCTAAACACAACATTCTTTGACCCGGCAGGGGGAGGGGACCCAATTCTGTACCAGCACTTATTCTGGTTCTTTGGTCACCCTGAAGTCTACATCCTGATCTTACCCGGATTTGGCATGATCTCACACATTGTTGCGTACTACTCTGGGAAAAAAGAACCATTTGGGTATATGGGGATAGTTTGGGCTATGATAGCCATCGGACTCCTTGGGTTTATTGTTTGAGCACACCACATGTTTACAGTAGGCATAGATGTCGACACACGAGCCTACTTTACATCTGCCACAATAATCATCGCCATTCCCACAGGGGTTAAGGTTTTCAGCTGACTGGCCACGTTACACGGAGGTTCAATCAAATGAGAGACCCCTCTCTTATGAGCCCTAGGGTTTATCTTTTTGTTCACTGTCGGAGGGCTAACGGGCATCGTACTAGCTAACTCATCCCTAGACATTGTTCTGCACGACACATACTACGTTGTAGCCCATTTTCACTATGTATTATCTATGGGAGCCGTATTTGCTATTATAGGGGCCTTCATACACTGATTTCCCTTATTCTCAGGCTATACCCTTCACAGCACTTGAACTAAAATTCACTTCGGAGTCATGTTTTTGGGAGTAAACTTAACGTTCTTCCCTCAACACTTCCTAGGGCTAGCGGGGATACCACGACGCTACTCAGACTACCCAGACGCCTACACACTATGAAACACTGTCTCTTCAATTGGGTCACTTGTATCTCTTCTAGCGGTTATCATGTTTTTATTCATTTTATGAGAAGCATTTGCTGCCAAACGAGAAGTACTATCCGTTGAACTCACCGCTATAAATGTAGAGTGATTACACGGCTGCCCTCCACCACACCACACATTTGAGGAACCAGCATTTGTTCAAGTTCAGCCAGCTTTCGAGAAAGGAAGGAGTTGAACCCCCATATGTCGGTTTCAAGCCGACCACATAACCGCTCTGTCACTTTCTTACATTAAGGTGCTAGTAGAATGGAATTACACTACCTTGTCAAGGCAGAATTGTGGGTTTAACCCCCGCGCATCTTAAACTATAATGGCACACCCGTCACAACTAGGATTTCAAGACGCAGCTTCACCTGTAATAGAAGAACTACTTCACTTTCACGACCACGCGCTGATAATCGTTTTCTTAATTAGTACTCTAGTACTATACGTTATCGTAGCAATAGTAACCACCAAACTTACCAACAAATATATTTTAGACTCGCAAGAAATTGAAATCATTTGAACGGTTTTACCAGCCGTCATCCTAATCCTTATTGCCCTTCCGTCCTTACGAATCCTTTATCTTATAGACGAGATTAACGACCCACACTTGACAATCAAAGCCATAGGACACCAATGATACTGAAGTTACGAATACACTGATTATGAGGACTTAGGATTTGACTCTTACATAATCCCCACACAGGATCTAACTCCAGGACAGTTCCGACTACTAGAGACAGACCACCGCATAGTTGTACCAATGGAAGCCCCCGTACGAATGCTTATTTCAGCTGAAGACGTGCTACACTCATGAGCAGTGCCCGCCCTAGGCGTAAAAATAGACGCTGTGCCCGGGCGACTAAACCAATCGGCATTTATTGCCTCTCGTCCAGGAATCTACTACGGCCAATGTTCTGAAATCTGTGGTGCAAACCACAGCTTTATACCAATTGTTGTTGAAGCAGTACCACTACAGCACTTCGAGAACTGATCTTCACTAATGATAGAAGATGCCTCACTGAGAAGCTGAATAGGGGATAGCGTTAGCCTTTTAAGCTAAAGAATGGTGACTCCCGACCACCCTTAGTGACATGCCCCAATTAAACCCTGCCCCATGACTTGCAATTCTGCTGTTTTCTTGATTAATATTCTTAACCATCATCCCCACAAAAGTAATAGGACACCTCTATTCAAACGAACCAAGCGTACAAAGCGCTGAAAAACCTAAACCCGAGCCCTGAAACTGACCATGGTATTAAACTTCTTTGACCAATTTATAAGCCCCACACACCTTGGAATTCCCCTTATCGTTTTAGCCCTTAGTCTACCCTGAGTATTATTTCCAACTCCCTCAGCCCGCTGACTAAATAACCGACTTTTGACCTTACAAGGCTGATTCATTAACCGATTTACTCAACAACTACTACTCCCATTAAATGTAGGAGGACACAAGTGAGCCCTTTTATTTACATCCCTAATAGTCTTCTTAATTATGCTAAATCTGCTGGGACTACTGCCTTACACATTTACCCCTACCACTCAGCTGTCCCTTAACATAGGGTTTGCCGTTCCTCTATGATTAGCCACAGTGATCATCGGAATGCGAAATCAACCAACAGCTGCCCTAGGACACCTATTGCCGGAGGGGACACCAATCCCCCTTATTCCAGTGCTTATCATCATCGAAACAATTAGTCTATTTATTCGGCCTCTGGCTTTGGGAGTTCGACTCACTGCCAACCTCACTGCAGGCCACCTACTTATTCAGCTCATTGCCACTGCTGCCTTTGTTCTTACGCCCATAATGCCTACTGTTGCCATCTTAACAACAGCAGTCCTCTTTCTACTCACGCTTCTAGAAGTGGCAGTTGCTATAATTCAAGCTTACGTCTTCGTACTTTTATTAAGCCTCTATCTACAAGAAAACGTATAATGGCACACCAAGCACACGCATACCATATGGTAGATCCAAGCCCCTGACCACTTACAGGCGCAGTAGCCGCCTTACTGGTGACATCAGGAACTGCTATCTGATTTCACTTCCAATCCTCGACACTTATAACTCTGGGAATAGTTCTAATACTACTTACTATGTACCAGTGATGACGAGATGTTGTACGAGAAGGCACATTCCTCGGCCACCACACCCCGCCAGTACAGAAAGGCCTACGATATGGTATAATTTTATTTATCACATCGGAAGTCTTCTTTTTCTTAGGCTTTTTCTGGGCATTTTATCACTCAAGCCTTGCACCCACCCCAGAGCTAGGGGGATGCTGACCCCCTGCCGGCATCAGCACACTCGACCCATTTGAAGTCCCCCTACTTAACACAGCCGTTCTACTAGCCTCAGGAGTAACAGTTACTTGAACACACCACAGCTTAATAGAAGGTGAACGGAAACAGGCCATTCACTCCCTGTTCCTTACTATTATCTTAGGATTTTACTTCACCTTCTTACAAGCCCTAGAGTACTATGAAGCCCCCTTCACCATTGCAGATGGCGTCTATGGTTCAACCTTTTTCGTCGCCACAGGCTTCCACGGGCTGCATGTAATTATTGGCTCTACTTTCTTGGCAGTGTGTTTACTACGACAAGTTAAATACCATTTTACATCAGAGCACCACTTTGGCTTTGAAGCTGCTGCATGATACTGACACTTTGTCGATGTCGTTTGACTATTCCTTTACGTCTCCATCTACTGATGAGGCTCATAATCTCCCTAGTATTAATGTTAGTACAAGTGACTTCCAATCATTGAGTCTTGGTTAAACCCCAAGGAGAGATAATGAACTTAATTACAACTATTCTAATAATCACCACACTACTGTCTTGTGTGCTTGCATTGGTGTCGTTTTGACTTCCCCAAATGAATCCTGATGCGGAAAAGCTATCACCGTACGAGTGCGGTTTTGACCCCCTAGGGTCTGCCCGACTCCCCTTCTCCCTGCGATTTTTTCTAGTAGCCATTCTTTTCCTTTTATTTGACCTAGAAATTGCCTTACTTCTCCCCCTCCCCTGGGGCAATCAACTTCTTGTGCCCATACAGACATTTTTTTGGGCCTCCACAATCCTTATCTTATTAACCTTAGGCCTAATCTACGAGTGACTTCAAGGGGGCCTAGAGTGAGCTGAATAGACGGTTAGTCCAAACAAAGATTACTGATTTCGACTTAGTAGATTGTGGTTAGAGCCCACGACCGTCTTATGACCCCCGTACACTTTAGCTTCACCTCAGCATTTATCCTGGGCTTTATGGGCTTAGCCTTTAACCGAACGCATCTGCTGTCTGCCCTTTTGTGTTTGGAAGGGATAATACTGTCTCTATACATCATGTTGGCCCTTTGGGCCCTTAAGCTCGACTCGATAACTTTTTCCGCAGTACCCATCCTTCTGCTGGCATTCTCAGCTTGCGAGGCCAGCGCAGGGCTGGCACTACTCGTAGCTACCTCACGAACGCACGGCACAGACCACCTTCGAGCCTTAAACCTCCTACGATGTTAAAAATTCTGATTCCCACAATTATGCTATACCCTACAACCTGGCTAGTTGACAAAAAGTGGCTATGAATCACGACTACAGCCCACAGCCTAGTCATTGCTCTTGTAAGTCTTACCTGGCTGAAACTAGACTCAGAAGCAGGATGACAAACCTCCAGCTCTTACCTGGCAACAGACCCCCTCTCAACGCCTCTCCTCGTCCTAACCTGCTGACTTCTTCCCCTCATAATTCTAGCAAGCCAGAACCATATTTCACCCGAGCCAGAGAACCGTCAACGAACCTATATTACCCTCCTAATCTCACTACAGGTGTTCTTGATTATAGCCTTTGGGGCAACCGAGATTATTATGTTTTATATCATGTTTGAAGCTACCCTTATCCCCACCCTAATTATTATTACTCGATGGGGTAACCAGACAGAACGACTCAATGCGGGCATCTACTTTTTGTTCTACACGTTAGCAGGGTCTCTACCCCTACTTGTCGCCCTTCTCATCATGCAGAAAGACTTGGGTACACTCTCTATGTTAACCGTTCAGTATGCACAACCCATAGCGTCAGGCACGTGGGGCTACAAGATTTGGTGGGTGGGGTGTTTACTAGCCTTTTTGGTGAAAATGCCGCTTTACGGCGTCCACTTATGACTTCCAAAAGCCCACGTAGAGGCCCCGGTAGCAGGCTCTATGGTATTAGCGGCCGTACTACTGAAGCTTGGTGGGTACGGCATGATACGAATAATGGTCATGCTTAACCCCCTCACTAAAGAGATAGCATACCCATTTATCGTTCTAGCCCTGTGAGGCATCATCATGACTGGGTCAATTTGCCTTCGACAAACCGATCTTAAGTCAATAATTGCCTACTCGTCTGTTAGCCACATAGGCTTAGTAGCAGGGGGTATTCTTATTCAGACCCCCTGGGGATTTACGGGAGCAGTCATCCTAATAATTGCCCACGGCTTAGTATCCTCTGCCCTATTCTGCCTAGCAAACACCAACTATGAACGAATTCACAGTCGAACACTGTTACTTGCACGAGGACTACAAATAGTTCTCCCTCTTATGGCTGCCTGATGGTTCCTAGCCAACCTCGCCAACTTGGCCTTACCTCCACTCCCTAATTTGATGGGGGAACTGATGATCATTACATCCCTATTCAACTGATCCTGACCCACCATCGTACTAACGGGCTTTGGCACACTAATCACCGCCAGCTATTCGTTGTACATATTTCTCATAACACAACGGGGGCCCACCCCTGATCACATCATTGCCTTGGAACCTTCCCACACTCGAGAACATCTTCTTATCGCAATGCACCTAATCCCGGTGGCGCTGTTAGTACTTAAGCCCGAACTCATTTGAGGCTGGTCTTTATGCTAGTATAGTTTAAACAAAACGTTAGATTGTGATTCTGAAGATAGGAGTTAAAACCTCTTTACTTGCCGAGAGAGGCCAGAGGCACTAAGAACTGCTAATTCCTTAGCACCAAGGTTAAAATCCTTGGCTCCCTCGCGTCTTTAAAGGATAATAGTCATCCATTGGTCTTAGGAACCAAAAACTCTTGGTGCAACTCCAAGTAAAGACTATGCACCCAACAACTATAATCTTCAATTCAAGCTTAATTGTTATCTTCGCACTGCTGCTGTACCCAATTTTAACGACACTCAGCCCCACTCCCTTGAAAAAGGACTGAGCCCTTACCCATGCAAAGACCGCAGTCCAGCTATCCTTCTTTGTCAGCCTACTACCCCTGTTTATCTTCCTGGACCAAGGCATAGAAGCGATCACAACCAACTGGCAATGAATAAACACCATAACCTTTGATATTAACACGAGCTTTAAATTTGACCAGTACTCCATCATCTTTACCCCTATTGCTCTTTATGTCACCTGATCCATCTTGGAGTTTGCTTCATGATACATACATGCAGACCCCAATATCAACCGCTTCTTTAAGTACCTTATGATGTTCTTGATTGCTATGATCATTTTAGTCACCGCTAATAACATATTTCAACTATTCATTGGCTGGGAGGGGGTTGGTATCATGTCTTTTCTTCTCATCGGGTGGTGGTACGGGCGAACCGACGCCAACACTGCAGCACTACAAGCCGTAATTTACAACCGAGTGGGGGATATTGGACTAATTTTAAGTATGGCCTGACTAGCAATAAATACTAACTCGTGAGAGATACAACAACTATTTGCCCTATCAAAAGACATGGACTTGACCATCCCCTTGATAGGCCTGATCCTGGCAGCAACAGGGAAGTCAGCTCAACTAGGCCTTCACCCCTGACTTCCGTCAGCGATGGAAGGTCCAACACCGGTATCTGCCCTACTACACTCTAGCACGATGGTTGTCGCGGGAATTTTTCTGCTCATTCGACTTCACCCTCTTATGGAGAACAACCAAACCGCCCTTACGATCTGCCTTTGCTTGGGCGCTTTGACCACGCTCTTTACTGCCACCTGCGCGCTTACACAGAACGACATCAAAAAGATCGTAGCATTTTCAACATCAAGCCAATTAGGGTTGATAATAGTGACAATTGGGTTGAATCAGCCCCAGCTTGCATTCATACACATCTGTACTCACGCTTTCTTCAAGGCTATGCTATTCTTGTGCTCTGGGTCCATTATTCACAGCCTGAATGATGAGCAGGACATCCGTAAAATGGGCGGACTACACAACATACTCCCGTTCACCTCTTCATGTATGACAATTGGCAGCCTTGCTCTCACGGGCACCCCCTTTCTAGCGGGCTTCTTTTCGAAGGATGCCATCATTGAGGCCCTAAACACATCTTACCTAAACGCCTGAGCCCTCACCCTTACCCTGATCGCCACCGCATTCACAGCCGTCTACAGCTTTCGAGTAATCTTCTTTGCCTCAATAGGGCAACCTCGGTTTTTACCAATAGCTCCGATCAACGAGAACAATTACACAGTGATTAACCCCATCAAGCGATTGGCTTGGGGAAGCATCGTGGCCGGGCTCATTATCACTACGAACTTCTTGCCGACAAAAACCCCCATTATGACTATGCCACCCCTGCTTAAGCTTGCAGCCTTACTAGTTACCATTATTGGACTTCTCACTGCCATGGAGCTAGCTTCTCTTACAAACAAACAATTTAAAGTTACCCCAACCATTATAGCACACAACTTCTCCAACATACTGGGATACTTCCCAGCGATCATTCACCGTGCTGCCCCAAAAGTGAACCTAACCCTAGGACAAACCATGGCCACCCAGCTAGTCGATCAAACATGATTTGAGAAGGCTGGACCAAAGGGTGTTGCAAGCAGCCAGCTCCCCGCCATCAAGATAGTCAACAGCGCTCAGCAGGGGCTTATTAAAGCCTACTTAGCTATCTCTTTCTTGACCCTGCTATTCACAACCTTGTTGGTAACCTACACCTAACGGCCCGAAGCGTGCCCCGGCTAAGCCCACGGGTTAGCTCCAGCACAACAAACAGGGTTAACAGCAAAGCCCACCCGCAAACTAGTAAGAGCCCCCCACCTGACGAGTAGATGTAGGCAACTCCACTGCAGTCCCCCCGAACCAATGAATAATAATCGTACTCATCGGCTACTGACCAGCAGAAATCGTACCACCCTCCGAAGAGCACCGAACCGCCCAGCAACACAAGGGAAACATAAAACAGGACATACCCCAGCACCGATCAACTCCCTCACGCCTCAGGGTACGGCTCAGCAGCTAAAGCCGCAGAGTAGGCAAACACAACTAATATACCCCCTAAATAAATAAGAAAAAGAACTAAAGATAGAAAAGAGCCGCCATGACTAGCCAAAACCCCGCAACCGGCGGCAGCTGCCAGGACTAAGCCCAAAGCTGCAAAATAGGGCGCGGGGTTAGAAGCTACAGCAACAAGGCCAAGAACTAACACAATCAAGAATAAAAAAATAGAATAAGTCACAATTTCTGCCCGGACTTTAACCAGGACCAGTGACTTGAAAAACCACCGTTGTTATTCAACTACAGAAACTAATGGCCAACCTACGGAAAACCCACCCCATCCTTAAGATTACTAACGACGCCCTTGTAGATCTTCCAAGCCCCTCAAACATCTCAGCATGGTGAAACTTCGGATCGCTCTTAGGATTGTGCTTAATTACACAAATTCTTACGGGCCTATTCCTGGCTATGCATTACACATCCGACATTTCGACAGCATTTTCTTCCGTCACGCACATCTGCCGAGACGTTAGCTACGGGTGACTCATCCGAAACATCCATGCAAACGGAGCCTCATTCTTCTTTATTTGCATTTATATACACATCGCTCGAGGCCTGTACTACGGATCTTACCTACAGAAAGAGACATGATACGTGGGAGTGATTTTACTGTTCTTAACCATGATAACGGCTTTCGTGGGCTACGTCCTGCCCTGAGGACAAATGTCGTTTTGGGGTGCAACAGTCATTACAAATCTTATATCCGCAGTACCATATGTGGGCAACGAACTTGTCCAGTGAATCTGAGGAGGCTTTTCCGTAGACAACGCCACCCTCACTCGGTTCTTTGCATTCCACTTCCTATTCCCCTTTGCCATTGTGGGAGCGTCTGTCATTCACCTCCTTTTCCTACATGAGACGGGATCAAATAACCCAACCGGTCTAAACTCAAACGCGGACAAGATCCCCTTCCATCCATACTTCTCATACAAAGACTTGCTAGGCTTTGCAGTAATACTAACGGCTTTAACATCCATTGCCCTATTCACCCCAAACCTCCTTGGGGACCCAGACAACTTTACCCCTGCAAACCCCCTAGTAACCCCCCCGCACATCAAGCCAGAATGATACTTTTTGTTCGCGTACGCCATTTTGCGGTCAATTCCAAACAAGCTTGGAGGGGTCCTAGCTTTATTAGCCTCAATCCTAGTGTTGTTCCTTGTCCCGACCCTGCACACCTCCAAGCAACGAGGGCTGACATTTCGGCCCCTTACACAATTCTTATTCTGGACTCTAGTTGCGGACATACTTGTACTGACCTGAATTGGGGGCATACCGGTAGAGCACCCCTTTATCATCATCGGACAAGTAGCGTCCACCCTCTACTTCCTCTTGTTTCTCGTGTTCATCCCCAGCGCAGGATGGGTTGAGAACAAAGTACTAGAATCTTATTGCCCTAATAGCTTAAATAAAAGCACCGGCCTTGTAAGCCGGAGACTGGAGGTTAAAACCCTCCTTAGCGCCACATCACAGAGAGGAGAGTTTAACTCCCATCCTTGACTCCCAAAGCCAAGATTTTAATTAAACCACCCCGTGCAACGCACACATAAATTTCTGATAAACCTGCCATGTATGTACTATGATACATACTATGCATTATCTTACATACACTATGCATACCGGGACAAGAGACGTAAAATTCGACATTTCCTTGGTTTTTGGAACATAATAGCTCTATTTTACATTAATTATGTAGACAGAGTAAATATGTAAGCTGTTACACATTTACTTCACCAAGAAATTTTATTATACTCTAATATACAATTGAAACATATTGATTTGTAATAGCACCTGTCGTAAACATAAGCCCCAAATCGCGTTATCACCATGAACTCCCGTTAACGAAAAGAATAAGCTCGCTTCGACACAGGCCTCTCTTACTCATATTCATCGAAGTCCCCGCATCCTTGCCAATATTAACCGATCATGTAGTAAGAGACCAGCAACGGTGGTATCAGGTGAAATCGTTTATTGAACGGTCACGGACAATTATCGTAGGGGTTGCACACAGTGATCTATTACTGGCATCTGGCTCCTATTTCAGGGCCCCACGTACCAATTTCCCTACATCTTGCACTATACCTGGCATCTGGTTGATGGTGTTAACCATACTCCTCGTTACCCACCAAGCCGGGCGCTAATTTATAGGCATTTGGTTCTTTTTTTAGGTTTTCCTTTCACTTTGCATGTGCGACACCTTCTAACCAAAAAGACAAGGTTGAGCATTCTAGAAATGAATCACGTAATAAAGGTCCAATGTTTGCATGATATATCTATAAGAATTGCATTAATCTATATCATGTGCATAACATAATATCACTTCTCCTACATATCCATAGATATCCCCCTCTGGTTTACTTTCGTCAAACCCCCCTCCCCTTACGCCGAAGAAGATCCATTCTTTCCTGACAAACCCCTAAAGCAGAAAAAGATCGACTGACGCCCAACTAACACCACCACACAGACTGTATGTTATAGTAAAGAAAAAATTTGATTATAGG